TGGGATTTCATTTAAAAAAAATTGCCGAGAAAAGAAAGAGAAACTTTGACCGATTCTCTTATTATTACTTATTACTAGAATTCGTAAAATACGCTTGGTAAGCGGGTTGTATTTATTAAACATGTGTAGCTATCTTCTATATATCCGTCTCCCCTTTTATTCTTTTATTGCTGTTCTATTCGGGGCAGCATGGGCGGGGGTCTATCCAAATTTAGACTTTTTTTCGTCAATCGATTCAATGAAAAATTGAAGTACGATATTTTCTGAGAATTCCCTATCGGCACCCTATATTTGAATATCCGATTCTATATCTGGGATTATATATGTTCTGGTTCCGGAGTTTACTTTACATATATAAATTTTTTTTATATAATATATATAAATAATATATAGAATATATAATTCTAATCGAAATTGAGAAAAATGGAAATTAAGAAAAATTTTTTGATTGAAAAGAATCAACAATAATTAGTTATTATTTTGACTTTCTTATGTCATTAGGGAAACATAATTTAAGATCGAAATCTAAAAATCATTCATGAATTCGCAGTCAAGCCACAAGTCAATAGTTAATGGTTCAAAATTATTATGAATTTTTTTTGTGAAAGAAATTTTCCCTTTCAATAGAAAGGATAGGGGAAGTTTTTAGGTATTGTGTATTTTGTGATACTATACAATCAATCGAAGGGTTGGATCTAATAAAAAAAGGGAATGGTTTCTTTTGGTTAAGGCAAACAGGATTCAAGATGTCAGTACAAAAAAAGAAGTTCAGTAATCCAATACACCTCAAACCAAAAAGGGGGTAATATTGTCATCTATTTTTTTTGGCGACATGGCCGAGCGGTAAGGCGGAGGACTGCAAATCCTTTTTTCCCCGGTTCAAATCTGGGTGTCGCCTGGTCAACAAAAGACCTGAAATCCCTTCTTTTTTTTGATATAACTCACCGAAATCTTCGCCAGCATAGGGGGAGGGGGGCTGTTGATACCCCCTTGATTCGAAGCATATGGAGATTCTCAAAAGATCTGTAACTTTTTTTTGATAGGAGTCAAAAAAAGATTTTCGTACTATGAAGGGAGCCGAGAAGTCTTGATAGCCCTTCCACTACTAATGGAATATTTACTGACTGGGCCTTGAATTAGATAACCAAAAGGGAGTCTAACTGTTACTTATTGTGGAGAAACAACTTTGGTCTACAAACTCCCGAATGTCTTTGAATACTCAGATATTCGATCAATATTTGATTGTCAAATTCAGTTTTTAGAAAAAAAAACTGCCAAAAAAACTTCTGTTCAGTAACCCCTAGTCAAGAATATAATCGACTGTCTCCCCATTTTTTCACAGAGACGAAATAGAGAAAATGGGAAATAAAGAAAATAGAGGTATGTGTGTGATAGATAATGATTTACCTTGGTTATATAGATATAGTTTTTATTCCGTTTTTTTATGAATGAATTATGAAGGTTAACAAAAGAATAGATCTTTTTATTCCTACATGCTATAGCTATATTAGTAAGACTCCCTTGTCCACGGGGGTCGTTGCATATTTTGCTTGTACTTAATCTTTCCCAATTCGACTAGAAATCATAATGATCAGAAAATTTGTATTAAGAATTTCTTATAAATTAAATGCATTTATTGGATTGGTTCATTAAATAAAGAATTGGGAGTAAGAATCCCCTTTTGACTATGCACCCTGGATTTCACTATTATTAGTGAACAAGAATGGAATAATTCCTTCATATTCAGATAGGGGACATAATTCACATGGATATAGTAAGTCTCGCTTGGGCTGCTTTAATGGTAGTCTTTACATTTTCCCTTTCACTCGTCGTATGGGGGAGAAGTGGACTTTAGAAGTACTATTAATGTAATTACGGTAAGGAATCAAACTTTCTCAATTGTTTTTTTGATTTATGCTTTATCGACATCGACTCATTTCATATCATGGTTCAAGTGTTACAAATCGGTAGGGTTTACTACTCCTTTTCGAAATTGGAAGAAGTTCCCATACTCCTTTCTGTTAGCGATTTAATCAAATACTTTTTTGGTTTGGAATGCTAAAAAAAAATGACTGGTTTTTTTTTATGAAATTAATGGGAGCCCTGTCCGTAGACTTTTTACTTTACTTCTTTGATTTTCTTTTTTTCGATAGATACTGGGATTTCGATTTGAAATAATCAGAAATCTCGGAATTCAAGCCGTAAAAGTAAGAGTTACCCCCCTTTTTTTTTATTTCGGTCGGAATCAAAAAAATCAATACAAATCAAAAAAAGAAATCTAGCAAAGAAATAGAACTGGGGCCCTATGTATATTCTATGGATAGAATTCTATCGATATGAAGATAGATATTTTAGAAGATTGCTCTATATTAAGCCTGTATCTTTATACAGTACAACTTTCTAAACTAAAAAACCACCAATCTAATAGATAATATGGTAGAAAGAAATATATCAACCTTTCTACCATATTATCAAATCTCATAGAATACTGTTGATTCTAGCCTGCGTATTTAATTGAAGATTTAAGAAACGAAATTGGAATCCTTTATTTATATTTATTTCTTAAATAATTCTCATTGATAAAGACATAAGAAGTCAAGTTTCATTCAGATTAATCGGTTTGGCTGACCGTTTTTACATATATAATAAGTAAAAAAGCAGTAGGAACTAGAATAAAGAGTGCAGTAGCAATAAATGCGAGAATATTTACTTCCATAATCTAAGTGGTTTTTACTTCGCAATAACTCGGGATTTAATCCCATAGAGATAATCAAAATTTCGCCTGTAAATTCAAGGGGATGAATTCCATCTCGATGATATTGAATCGCATCAATATTATGAATAACAAAATCTGGGCTATCAAATCACTTCGCCGTCGCGAATTAAATAGTATAACATAGGAAGATCCTTTATCCATACTCAATAGAAAATTGAATTCGTAATCGAATCGAGAAATCTTTTTTTCTTTTTTTACATTCTTTCTACAACCTACCGCCTTCCTTGGACAATCAAACGATTATTCATTACCTCACAAATAACACGAATAATAAAGCTAAAGGGGGTGGTTATTTGATCTTTCTTTTTTTAATATTCTCTTTTCTTGGATTAGTACTAGCATAGATTAAAAAAAAGTTCGGTGTAAAATTGGAATGAGATAGATTAAAAAAAAGGAGTTAGTTTGAGTCATTGAGACTACCCAAAATCGGAACTAGAAAGGGAGAGAGTTTTCATCTGAAAAGTCTTTTTCCGGGTAACTCAAATTCCATTTTTTTTGGAGTGTACAAGAAATGAATTCTAGTTGTGTATGTGCTCCCGAGAAACATATGATACTCTATTCCATTAGATAGAGGCAATAAATTGAAAGACCAGACCCAGTACGCTATCCTTTGGAATCCGGAATATGATGTTCCCAATAATTGGATTAGTCCAATTAGATCTCTCTCCCCCCAATAGGTACTAGTTGAAGTAATGAAAATTTAAATATTTGGTTGTGTTTGATGAGAAATAACGAAAAAAGAAAAAAAATCCCTATTGAGAATGACCGAAATTCTATTAATTTCATTGTGCCCCTTTTACCAGAAAAAGAAAATAGAGAGGTGAGTTGATGTGTCTATTGGATCCGTCGGGACTGACGGGGCTCGAACCCGCAGCTTCCGCCTTGACAGGGCGGTGCTCTGACCAATTGAACTACAATCCCAGGGAAATAAGGTATACCGCATCAATATTTTTAGGATTTCATTCAAACCCATTTTTTTCGTGTTGTAACAGAGACACGAGTGATATAGTGATATCTGCATGACTATGCACTTTCTTTTTTGTGAGAACGACAGTAATTACATTACTAGTGATTCTTTCTTTATTTACAAATCGATTGATCATCAATTTTTCAATCAAAAAAGATTTCTTTTTTCGTTTATTTAGACTTTCCTTTATACTTACAGATACTGATATGAATCTAGATCATTATATTCTCTAGATCCGAATTTTTTGGAACAAGTAAATAAAACAAATAAAGAGGTATGTATATAGAATGGAATTCTTTTATTCCCACGTATCGTGCGCTTCAGAAAGACAAAATTTGCATCTCACGGTCTATGAGCGAATTCTTGGGCCGAGCTGGATTTGAACCAGCGTAGACATATTGCCAACGAATTTACAGTCCGTCCCCATTAACCCCTCGGGCATCGACCCAGGAAAAATCAATTCCATTTTCAATTAATGCACGATCAACTTCCTTTTGTAGTACCCTACCCCCAGGGGAAGTCGAATCCCCGCTGCCTCCTTGAAAGAGAGATGTCCTGAACCACTAGACGATGGGGGCATATGTGTCCGACCGCCACCATACTATGAGAGCATAGTATCAACAATTTTTCTAAATTGTCAATAGAGTCAATAGAATGTAAGAATAGGATTCAATCCAAGAGATCCTTCCGCCCTTCACGATTCCATAGAGTTTTTTGATTCGTTATTCCTATTTATGAATCCTTCATTCTAACCGCCATCCCATCCGATTCGATATAAAAAGCCATTATCATTATCCATTAGTCATATTTTTTCTTTTATTATATTAGAATAGAATTTCATTTCAAAACTGAAAAACGAATACTCAATTTAAAAATCGAATACCTAATTTAATTCGATCTAAAATTCTATCTAAATTCAATATGAAAAAAAAAAATAGTCTCGATTAACTATATATAATATAAAGCGTTTCTTATAAATAGAAAGAAATACGAGGGAAAGGATCCCCTTGTGGAATGGTTTATCCACCCCAACAAAAAAATACAACTTTCAACTCCATTTCTTCTACTTTCTTGATTCATTCATTTTTTTTAAGACGAAATATGTCTTCGTAGTAAACCAGAAAATTTATAACGAAAAAATCCGGGATGATAAAGGGGATCAATAAAATTTCGGAAATTGTTTTTTTTTTGATTAAGGGGACAAATCGAACTTCTCCATCACATTGATTTAATCAAATATCTTGGATCTATGTCAAA